GCCAGCTTGATCGCTTGTCTTATTTACCGTTTGCTTTAACGGGGGGTTTCTGTCTGGTCCTTTCGGGTCGCCCGCCCTGGGCTGATGGCGCTTCGTAACGGCGTTTTTGTCTGGAGTCCAGCGGCTCTCTAAGGCTTCGATGTACTAGTACCTGCCACCAAAAGATCGTGAAGGATTCAGTGAACGTCTTGAAACGCAGTAACACAAGACAATTCACTGAATGGTTGTTGGCTCTACCGGAGGAGTATGAAATCAACAACGTGTAACTGCTTGGGCATTGAGTGTTCCGCCGCTTGAGGAAGTATGTGGGAGGATCGATGTTGAGCAGAAGTGGGGTTGAAGCAGCCAACAACACATCCCCCTTTACTTAGTAGGGTTTGAAAGGCTGGACCGTTTTCCTTTCCTGTCCAGTATTTTCAATCCAAGCCGAAATAGGAAAAGCCGCAAGCACCACTAGGCCCGGTCGTCGGTTGAACGTCAGTAGGGTCCGATATTCATTCCTTACTCAAATAGGAAGGTGGCAGTCATCCCAAAAGAAGCTGGCAGTCTAAATCTAGCGGCGTGGTCCAGAACAAGCCTTTGCGGATCCATGGGGTTTTTGTTTTGGTTACAAGAAGTGCTTCTTCGCTCGCTTGCAGCGCCTCGACTCGAGTTTCCGCTGTAGGATTGAGTGAGGTGACGAGAGCGGAAGCCAAGGCTCCTTGCTACGCTCCATAGATGTTCGTACGATTCTTGTGGATCTTGGGTGTGTTTGAATTCGGCCTCTCGTTAGGTCTTCACTGAAGGATTGTCCACCTTCTCAAGCGCCTCTACCATACCCTTAGAAAGTGACAACGGATGACTTCCATTACTAAATGGAAGCACTTTTCAAACTAGTTGATAGTTGTTCCCTGGTTTCACCCGGTTATCCATTACTAAATCACATGTTTCTGTTTTCGGAACATCACATGTAGAGTTTTTGGGGGGAGAATCACTCGGCGCGGGGCCTCCCGTGTGAGGTCAGGTGATGGTCAACAACTCAGGCAGGAAATGCTGAGAAGCGGCTAACGATGTCAGAGCTCTTTTCCCCCTATACGCTCTAAAAAAAAAGGTGGAAATACCAAACTGCTAGTACCGCTCCTCGTTGTTCCCTAAATAAACTGTTCCCTTTCAGTGGGACTGGGGCCATCACGCAGCTCCGAAATCCAGGTCTGATTAGAAGTGCTAAAATGAGTGGAGCAAGAATTCGTATTAAAAAGAGGGCGAAACCCAAAGCAGAAGGAAGGGCTCTTTCTTGTTGTCGGGGAGGGCGGCGGAGCATAGGAAGAGATCCAACCTTTGATGTCCCGTTTGACCGATACCTGAATAAGCGACATACGTCAATAAGTACTCAATTTCTCTTTTTGAGGTACTCTATGCTGGACTAAAGACATCCTTCGAGAGCGGAGGGTCGTTTAGACTCTCCGGCGGTCTTCGAGACTTGAAAGATTTATAGCAAAGAAAATGTGCTAGAAAAAAAAACTAAAGAGGAAAGACTTCCCCAAACTACATTATCAAACAACACAATTTTGGCCATGATTCATAAAGAGAGTTTACCCCTTCCTCTCTACACTAGGTATGGCTCCGAACCACACTTCTTTTTCAGCCCTTTTTGTTTCAGAATACGATGATTTGGGGAGGGGGGGGGTGTAACATTCCGTTAGGAAGCGTAACCCTCCCCCGGTCAGGAAAGAATCAGAACTGGAGAATCGATAGATTCGGAAGTGACCCTGGAGAATGAAAACATTCGGAAGGTACCACCAACAACAGAAAAGAAAACGAAAACGACTCCAAAATGAGAATAGAAAAAGACCATTTCTAACTTCAAATAGATTCATATATATAGAATTTCCATTTAAGTGTACGAGAAAATGTGCATGCTCAGATTGAGAAAGAGAAAGATAAAAAGCAAAGTACCTCCCAAAGGAAAAAAATGAGAGGCTAAGATCCAATCTATTTGCATGAAAGGGTACGAGATAAAGCGAAAAGATAAGAGAATGGCCACAAATAAATAGATAAGAGGCAGAGCAACGAAATAGATGAAAGGCGAAGCGCTACGTAGTGAAAGAAAAAGAGTTTACAAAAAAGAGAAACAAACCAAACAACTAAACGTTAAAACAACAATTAAGAAAAAGAATAATGAAGGACCCCAAGGAGAGGCCGTCTGATTCTAGGTGCATACCGAGGAAGGGGGCTCGGCAGCCGGGGATTGAATCCCACCTACACTACAGCTACGAATGTGGAAAGGGCGTAGTGCAGCCAGCAAGCTGCATGCCTGGTCTCGAGGAGTGGGCTCATTCCCGTCAATACCGAGAGCCCTCGAGTCCGCGGAAGGCATGTAAGTTGGTTGATCACTGTTCGACTCATCAGTGTTAAGCATAACATGAAGTGGATATCAAATCAGCGATTGTTTGGGTTGCTGTGGGAACCCCGCCCTCTTCTTCCAACAAATGCTTGTCACTCAGCTGGGCCACTTTCCTTATTTCGACCAGGGGGGCAAATCCTTATCCCTACTTTCAACAGGCTTCTTTCCTTTAGCCTTTTCATTTTGGCCTCACCATTTCAGAGAAGAGGAAAGATCTTCTCCGTATAGGCGGCGGAGGGTTTCGCTTTTTTTTTTTACGAGAAAGTGGCGCAGTGAAAACTCAAAACACAATCAAGAGAATTTATACGAAAGATAACATTGGCTTTTTAGGAATCAAAAAGTCACGGAGTCAAAGCCAAATAGACCCAATCCGTTTACTGAAATAATAAAAAAGCAAATCTAGTATATAATACTAATAATGCGACTCTCTTTCTTCAAGTAAGAAAGAAGAAGTCAACGCTCATTCAGCGCACCTTACCTAACTCACCCGCTTGAGAATCAAAGAAGAAAGAAAGATTTCCATACCCATTTTTAATTAAAAAGTAGATACAAAGATAAGGAAAGGCACAATGAGTATGAAAAAGAAAGAGCTTACCAAATAACATTCTCTTTGAGAAATGGAAGAAGGAATTGGCTTTCAAAAAGCAGGATTTGTTGAATAGGTTAGTCACTTTAATAGATGTTCTTTGGAAAGCGAATCCTGGTCATTATCCTTTTTTAGATGATTCAAAAGTCGCGGAGATTCAAAGGTTATTACTTCATTATTCTTTTTCTTTCTCCCTATGAAAAAGATCGATCTTTTCTTCCTAAGACAAACAAGCCAGGAAAGATGCGCCAAATCACACAACCATATAAAGAAGATATTATTGTCATGGATGCTCTCTCCTTGCTTTTGAATGCCATATTTTAGAATCTCTTTTTGACTTATTCTCATGGCTTTCGCAAAGTCAAGTTTATCCCTTCTTGCTTGAGTTTTCAATAAGGGGCAAGAAGCATATGTTATTAGTAAAGTGAGCTGCGCGCCAGAACTTGATTGATAAGGGGCGCGTTAGCGGTTTTCTTGCTCGTTAGCGCTTGACTAATATAAAGCAAAGGGCTTTTTCAGCTGGATCCAGAACGAATAGGAGATCTATCAGTACGCCATCCGCTCCATATCTTTCGTAGTTTAGGAACTCGTCCATCCACGGGACACCTTTCGTAGTGAGGGAACTCCTCTGTTTTTAGGTGGACGAGCTACTTTAGTTTCCGAAAATAGCATAAACCCCGGTGTTTTCGTAAAAGAGGGACTTGAGTGACTCGCCCTAATCAATAAGCGGGAGAGGGGCGAAGAAAGTCGATCGGCTACTAGAGACGAGCAAGGGCCAGGGACGCACTCGACGAGCAGACGAGGGACGAGTGGTAGGAGCCGACAAAGCGTAGTGCCGGTTCAGTGAAGTCAAGTCTTTACGTCTATAGGGGCTCCCTGACGATCCCGAACCTTCCAAAAGTTAGAGGTATGTGTTGTTTCTTGGCACTCTCTTTCTATATTATGCCAACCTAAAAAGAGATAGGGATACGGAGCTTGACTTGAAAACAAACAACCGGCACCCCTATCACAACAAGGCAGATAGGGCACTTTTGCCTTCCTTAAGTCCAGGATACGAAAACCCCCACTAAAAAGAGCGATTGAGAGTGGATTTCAGGTTCGATAGTGTCGAGAAGGTATTAGCCACCGGTGACCGTACTTTCGTAAAAGCACCATTGGGCGGTGGTTCCTCTCCTTCCTCTGGAACCTCGAACAAAAAATAGATCTCGCCATCAGCTCGACTAAGAGTTCCGAATCCAAAAAGTAAACTGAACTTGACTTAAGACGAAGGAACCGAGTGCCGAAAAAAAACCGGTTTATTAAGGCTTCAAACTACTAGTCATTAAGACTACTATGAAAGAAAAGTAAGGAAGTCCTTTTCTTGACTTGGTTTCGTGCATTATACCTACCCCCTTTTTAATGGATTTCAATCTCAACAAAGAAAGAAAAGCATCACTCTTTGCTTCTTGTCCTCTTACTCTCCTGCCTTGTGGAGGTCTCTCGGGTGTCTACGGCAGATCCGATCAGTCTCGTGATGAATAAAATTCCGATCTTCCACTAAGAAAGGTATCGTCACGACAACTCGATTTCTCCGGTAAACTACTCGGGGCTCCCCATGGTTTAGTAAAAGGGAGGGGAGATTCTATCTTCATCCGGGGGTTCATTTCATTCATTATGAACTCAAAAGTCTAAGGCTGATTAGTGAGGTCTTAAAAACTTCATACAATGAATGATCAGCCATTCCATTTGTGCTTTCAGCAAGTAGGCGACGCGAATCTATGCTTTCTATGTTTCAATCGGATACCAATTGTTTGGATGCGTTTGAAAGCCTCGAGATGACTTGCAGAAAAAATGCTTTATAGGTTTGTCTTGTGTCTCCGTAACAAATGGTCCATTTATTGATGGGCGAACGACGGGGATTGAACCCGCGCGTGGTGGATTCACAATCCACTGCCTTGATCCACTTGGCTACATCCGCCCCTACCCCCGCACAGGTTTCAGTCTCTATCTACGATCAGATCCTTTCTTAACTCCCCTATGACCGCTATCAAA